TTTTGACAAGCATTCGCGGCAATCGGTCGTGTGAACCAAAAACCTATTAATAGATAAGAACAGACTCCAACTAATTCCCAAAAAATATAAATTTGTATCAAATTAGAACTAGTCACTAATCCCAGCATTGAAGTATTGAAAAAACTCATATAAGCAAAAAATCTCAAATATCCTTGATCATGAGACATATAATTGTCACTATAAATAAGAACCATAATTCCAACAGTAGTAATTAAGATTGACATAATAGAAGTAAGTGGATCGATCAAGTAGGTGAACTCTAAAGAAAAGTCATTATTGATGGTCCAAGACCATACATATTGATAGATATAACTGTTATTTATTTGCTGAATAGGCAGATTGGCTGAAAAAATCATAACTATACTTAACAATAAAACACTAGGAAAAGCCCACATGCGGCGAAGATTTTTTGTTGCCTTCGGGAAAAGGAGAAGTCCCACTCCTATTAATATAGGAATTATAACTGGAATGAAAGGTATGATCCATGAATATTGATATGTATATTCCATAAAAATAAATAAATAAAAATCTTTTATTCTTAATTATTAATTAACTGTTTCTGATTCACCAGCTCTTATTTTTTTTTTTGAAAGGAATCTGTTAATAAAAAAAAATTAAGATATATAAAACTAAAATAAAATTTTATATTCTTAATTATTATAAATTTTTTCCAAATACTTCAAATACTTCAAACAAAACAAAATATTTCAAATCAAGAAGTTTAAATTGGTCAAATGAGATGACCAAGCTACTATTGAAAAAGAAATACTTACTTTTTTTTAAATGATGTATACTTTAACACATTAACTACGAGTCTCATTTGAATTTGAAAATTTTAATTAGGTGCACTCTTTTTTCGCGTTTGACTAATTAAGCAATTAATATAAAAAAAATTAAGGGTTGGTTTCTTAAACTTTTTGATGTATTTTATTACATGTATAAATATAGCACGATGAAAATAAACAATATAAAGGAACAACCACTTTGGTTTATATTTTTGTATTTTTTTATGAAGAGAGTATAATTTAGACTATAAATAGATAATTATATACTATAAATAGATAATTATATACTATAAATAGATAATTATATAATTATATAGAATTATATAGTAAGTAAAGAACAATTGGTTTTGAACAATAGATGTCTTTCACATCCAACTATAGAAATGAATACTCTATCATAATTTTTTAATGGCAGTTCCAAAAAAACGCACTTCTATATCAAAAAAACGAATTCGTAAAAATATTTGGAAAATGGAGGGGTATTGGGTAGCATTGAAAGCTTTTTCGTTAGCGAAATCGCTTTCTACAGGGAATTCAAAAAGTTTTTTGTACAACAAGAAATAAATAAATAAATAAATAATTAAACATTGGAATAGTCTGAATCTATCTCTGACTCTAAAAAAAGTTCTAAAAAAAGTATAGTTTTCTTTTTAATTTCGTTTCTAATTTATATATTTATATATCTTATATATCTAATTTATATATAATAATTTAATTTAGATTATTCTTTTATTATTATTCTATTATCTTTTATATTATTCTATTATATATAATAATAGAATAATTTTTAATTATACTTAAAAAAGAAATTATTTTAATTATACTTAAATTTAATTATACTTAAAAAAGAAATTAAAATAATAAATAATAATAATTATAATAAAAAATAAAAAGTAATGATTCCCATTCCTTAATGTTTTGAATGGATAAATATTAAATTGAATTCGTTTTGCTATTTTGGTATGTAAAATAAGAATTATTTTGTATACTTTATTTTTAAAATGATATTTTTTTTTGTCAAACAAAAAAAAAGAATAAATACAAGATCTAAAGTTTCAGCTGTCTTTTTAGTAAAGTTTTGTCTTTTTATATTTTTTATTATATATATACTATTTTTTATAGAACAACAAATATAAGATTTTTAATCCAAATTAATGAGTTGTTGAAACTAATTTTTTAAGTTTCAAATTTGTTTTGTAATTTTCTGAACAATCATTAAAAAAAAATAATTATCAATATATATACTCCTTATCCTTATATATATACCTTATATACCTCGTATAAAATATCCACCTAAATGGGACAAGAAGTTTTTATCAATGGATATTTTATACGAGAAATGTATCAATTTTGGTCATCAAAAATAAAAAACGAATCCTATAGTTGCTTGGGCTGGGGAAGATAGATCAATATATGTATTAATTTAGAACGGGTTATTTTACTTTAAAGTACGGTCCAATTACGATAGAAATCGAAACTTTTTTATTATATGATACGCCCAATAGCTAACCCAAACCCAATTTAATTAATTTTCTAAATAGTAACACAAATTCTCTACACAGCGAAAACTCTAAGTATTAATACAAAGGTATGTCAATTTTTATTCTATTGTTTTTATTCTATTGTATGTATTCATGAAATTGTGATCGATAAAAATCCTATTTTTTTTTTTTCTTTTTTTTTTTAGGAGAGTATAAACTATAAGAACTCCATTGTTAAGTTAAATAAACTTAACACTCTAAATATTAAATTAAATCAAATAATAAAAAATAAGGATTATTATTGGGAATACGTTTTAAATCACTATTTTTAAAACGAGTTTTGATTCATCAATTTCTTTATTCATGAATTTAAATGTTTCCTATAAAACTAAAAAATATTGAATGATTGAGTACTTTAACCTAGACGATTAAATAAAAATAGGTTATTATGATTTCGAACAAGCCGCTATGGTGAAATCGGTAGACACGCTGCTCTTAGGAAGCAGTGCTAGAGCATCTCGGTTCGAGTCCGAGTGGCGGCATGGCATCTTATAAAAGAGTAAGTCCTATAATGAATTCAATTCCCGATTTCCATTCCTATAATTTCGAGAATCCCCCCTTTTTTATTTTATAAATTTTTTTATGATATTTTCAAGTTTAGAGCATATATTAACTCATATATCTTTTTCGGTTGTTTCAATTGTAATTTCAATTCGTTTGATAATCTTATTAATTAATGAAAGCGCAGGACTATATGATTCATCAGAAAAGGGCATAAAAACTACTTTTGTCTGTATAACAGGATTATTAGTTACTCGTTGGATTTATTCGAGACATTTACCCTTAAGTGATTTATACGAATCATTAATTTTTCTTTCATGGAGTTTGTCCATTATTTGTATGGTTCCGTATTTAAAAAAAAATATAAACCATTTAAGCGCAATAACCGCGCCAAGTGTTATTTTTACCCAAGGCTTTGCTACTTCTGGTTTTTTAACTGAAACGCATCAATCCGTAATATTAGTACCCGCTCTACAATCTCATTGGTTAATGATGCACGTAAGTATGATGGTATTGGGCTATGCAGCTCTTTTATGTGGATCATTATTATCAGTAGCTCTTATAGTCATTACATTTCGAAAAGTCATAAGGGCTTTTGAGAAAAAGAATAATGATTCATTTTCATTTGATGAGATCCAATACATGAATGAAAGAAACAACGTTTTATGGAACATTTCTTTGATCTCTTCTAGGAATTATTATAAATCTCAATTGATTCAACAATTGGATCATTGGAGTTATCGTATTATTGGTATAGGGTTTATCTTTTTAACCATAGGTATTCTTTCGGGAGCAGTATGGGCAAATGAGGCATGGGGCTCATATTGGAATTGGGATCCGAAGGAAACTTGGGCATTTATTACTTGGACCGTATTCGCGATTTATTTACATATTCGAACAAATAAAAATTTTGAAGGTGTAAATTCCGCAATTGTAGCCTCGATGGGATTTCTTATAATTTGGATATGCTATTTTGGGGTCAATCTATTAGGAATAGGGCTACATAGTTATGGTTCATTTACACTAACATCTAATTGAAGAAAGAACCTAACGAACACAAGCAAACATGGGACCGCATATATATAAGAAAACATTGTGTAAGCCTTCGAGAACCTTTTGAATCAAAGTAGTGATTCAAAAGGTTCTTACAAAGGCCAACCATATCTGGTTAAAAGTCTAATTCATTTTTTTTTATTTTTAACTTAAGTTAAAGTGAAACTTAAGAGAAGAAAAAATACTTATTATTTTATTGTTTTTTTAATTGTACAACGAATTTTTTAAAACATCCTATTATTATTATAGTATAGGATTGCTGTTTGATTTTTGATTTTATTCATGAAAATTATCTATAAAAATAGATAGATATAATATCTTCGACCTTGTCAACTGATAGTGATAAAATGAAATCCGGATAAAAACCAATACCTATTACAGGTAAAAGGATAGAGATCGAAACAAATAACTCTCGCGGTCCAGAATCAAAAAAATAAGAGTTTGGAGCATTAAAAAACTTGTATCCATAGAACATTTGGCGTAACATAGATAATGAATAAATAGGAGTTAATATCATTCCAATTGCCATTACAAATGTAATTAGTATTTTTGTTATTAAAAAAAATTTTTGGCTGGTAATTAGTCCCAAAAATACTATTAATTCTGCAACAAAACCACTCATCCCCGGTAATGCAAGGGAAGCCATCGATAAGATACTGAAAGTCGTGAATATTTTTGGAACCGGGATCGCCATTCCGCCCATTTCGTCGAGATAAACAAGACGTATTCTATCAAAACTCGTTCCCGCCAAGAAAAAAAGTGCAGCGCCAATAAAGCCATGAGAGATTATTTGTAAAATGGCTCCATTGAGGCCCATATCACTTATAGAGCCAATTCCTATAATTATGAAACCCATATGAGATATGGAGGAATAGGCTATTCTTTTTTTTAAATTACGTTGACCGGGAGATACTGAAGCTGCATAGATTATTTGAATTGTACCTACTATAATCAACCAGGGAGCAAATAGAGAATGAGCGCGGGGCAATAATTCCATATTGATCCGAACCAATCCATACGCTCCCATTTTTAATAAAATTCCGGCTAGAAGCATACAAGTACTGTAATGTGCCTCTCCATGGGTGTCTGGTAACCATGTATGTAAAGGTATAATCGGTGATTTGACAGCAAAAGCAATAAGAAATCCAATATAGAATATTATTTCCAGTGCTACTGGATAAGATTGATTAGCTGATGTTTCAAAATTTAATGTTGGTTCATTGGAACCATATAAACCGATACCCAGAACTCCGATTAATAAAAAAACGGAACTTCCTGCAGTGTACAAAATAAACTTTGTAGCTGAATACAAACGTTTCTTTCCCCCCCACACGGATAGAAGTAGATAAACGGGAATTAATTCTAACTCCCACATGATGAAAAAAAGTAAAAGGTCTCGAGAAGAAAATGATCCTATTTGACCGCTATACATTGCTAACATCAGGAAATGGAATAATCGGGAATCTCGAGTAACCGGCCGAGCCGCTAAAGTAGCTAAAGTGGTGATAAATCCTGTCAGCAAAATAGGTCCTATAGAAAGTCCATCTATTCCCAATCTCCAGTAAAAATCAAAAAAATTGATCCATTTATAATCCTCCGTCAATTGCATTAATGGATCGTCCAATTGGAAATGATAATAGAATGCATAAGTTATTAGAAGGAGTTCTATTGCGCATATAAATATAGTATAACCCCTAATTATCTTATTTCCTCTATGAGGTAGAAAGAAAATTAAAGAACCCGCGAATATTGGCAAAACTACCACTATTGTTAACCAAGGAAAATAATTCGTAGTAAAAACAAGATACACTTTGACCAGAAAAATCCGTGCTCGAAAAAAAAATAGAATATATTTTTTCGAGCAGGGGGATTTTTGTCGGTAAAAAAAAATTAAATGTATTCAGGTGGGATTTGTGAAAGGGATCAATAAGCTAGGCCCATGCTTCGAGTTGTTTCATGCCATAAATAAACTCGAACACTCAAGTAATCCGTTGGACAGGCGGATTCACATCTCTTACAACCAACACAGTCTTCTGTTCTTGGAGCAGAAGCAATTTGCTTAGCTTTACATCCGTCCCAAGGTATCATTTCTAATACATCTGTGGGGCAGGCTCGGACACATTGAGTACACCCTATACATGTATCATAAATCTTTACTGAATGTGACATTGGATATATAAATTTTTGAACATCATAAATTTTCGATCTAGTAAACTTTTAAATGAATTATACATATATTTAGACACCAGATGAATCAATGATTTACCAGAATTAATCTGCTTCCGGATCGGCTCATGCGAGAGGTCCAAGATCCTTTGATTTATTGCATTTTTTGTAAACACGATCAATACGTTATGTACCATCCATGTTAATTCGACTTGATAAATATTATAATTTCTATGATTAATACTGCTTATTAATACAATACTACTTATTCAACAAATTTGATTGATTGATACGAGTTGATTTTCTGTTACGATAAATTGCGGAAATAATAGCTGGTCCAATAGCTGCTTCAGCGGCTGCAATAGCTATAACAAAAATTGAAAAAAGATTTCCTTTCAATTGGCGACTATCAAAAAAATCAGAAAATGTTACAAAATTTATATTAACTGCATTCAGTATAAGTTCAAGACACATAAGGGCTCTAACCATATTTCGACTTGTGATCAATCCATAGATACCGATAGAAAATAAATAGGCACTCACAACAAGTACATGTTCGAGCATCATTGACCAACTCCTTATCAATTTCGATTCATTTCAAGATAAAAAACAATTTAATGGGTTCAATTGACTAGATAGAATATAAAAAGTTTGGTAATAGATTGAATAAAAGAATTTCTATTTATATTTTAGACATAAACAATCTTCAAATTAAATTGAAGTGAGGAGAAATGGATGTGATAACGCAGAACAAAGTTTAATTTGTATTTCGGTTATTAGTTCGAAAGATTTATTACTGGCGAGCCACAGCAATTGCACCTATCAAAGCAGCTAAAAGAATTATCGAAATGAGTTCAAATGGAAGAAAAAAATCTGTTGATAAATGAATTCCAATTTGTTGACTGTTACTTATCAAATCTTGCTCTATAATCTGATTTGATCTTGTAGTCCAAATAATCCCGTACCATGACGTATCCAGAATAGTAGTCATTAGTGAAACAAAAATACCTGTACAAACCAACAAAGTAACCCCATCTCCAACGGTCCAAAGATTAAAATCTTTGTAATATTCTGAACCATTCATGAACATGACAGCAAATATGATTAAAACATTTATGGCTCCCACGTAAATAAGGAGCTGTGCGGCAGCTACAAAATGAGAGTTTGATAGAATATAGAATAAAGATATACAAACAAGAACCAGTCCCAACGAAAAAGCAGAATAAATTGGGTTGGTAAGTAATACTACTCCTACACCTCCTAATATAAGACTGAATCCCAAAAAGACTAAAAGAAAATCATGTATCGGTCCGGGCAAATCCATTATATGTAAATAGATAAATAAATCGAAATTTTTTTCATGACCTTATTGACCTCACCAGGAAAAAATTTTTTCTGAAAAGTTCTTAATTGAATTAAATCTAAATGCTAAG